AAATGCACCCGGTGCCGTAGCTAATCGAGTAGCTCTAGAAGCATGTGTACAAGCTCGTAATGAGGGACGTGATCTTGCTCGTGAGGGTAATGAAATTATTCGTGAGGCTTGTAAATGGAGTCCTGAACTATCGGCTGCGTGTGAAGTATGGAAGGAGATCAAATTTGAATTCCAAGCAATGGATACTTTGTAATCCAGTAATTACTTACTGTTAGTTCTCGTAATTGAATTGAAATTAAACTCGGCTCAATCCTTTTAGTAAAGATTGAGCCGAATACAATAAAAAGATCCTATTGTATAGATGTATAGATTTTTGATAGATACATACTTGTCTAGTATAGATATACAAGATCTTAAATACAAAAATATAAGACAAACCAACTTAAACGCTTTTTTTATTGTTGTGTTGGATCCACAATTAATCCTATGGATCCTTAGGATTGGTGTATTTTTATAATATTTTTTTTTAGATTAGTTTAGTGTATTTTTTTATATTATATCCTGATCCTGCATGTTTGGATCATGGATCGAGCCAAGTATCACAACTTCTTCTACCCATCCTGTATATTGTCCTTTTCATTCTGTGTTGGAATATAAACTGATTAGTGGGCGAGATTTTACGAAAAAGGTTCTTTATATTCATAGCATAGGAGAAACAACTATTTTTTTTTTTTCAATATCCCATCCTTAATTAGTTAATAACCCTAGTGATTGGATTTATATGCTTATTCTATTCGGATCGAAATATTCAAATCATTTTCATCGAATGACTATTCATCTATTGTATTTTCATGTAAATTTAGGGGCAAGAAAGTTCTATGGAAAAATGGCGGTTCGATTCGCTGTTGTTTAACGGGGAGTTAGAATACAGGTGTAGACTAAGTAAATCAATGGACAGTCCTTTTGAAAATACCAGTCTAAGTGAAGATCCAATTATAAATGATATGGATAAAGACATTTTAAATTGTAGTGACAAGTCTAATTACAGTAATGTTGATCATTTAGTCGGCGACAGAGACATTCGGAATTTCATATCTGATGACACTTTTTTCGTTAGGGATAGTAATAGGGACAGTTATTCCATATATTTTGATATTGAAAATAAAAATTTTGAGATTGACAACGACCGTTCTTTTCTAAGTGAATTAAAAAGTTCTTTTTATAGTTATCAGACTTCTAGTTATATGAATAATGCACCTAAAAGTGACGATACTCGCCACGATCGTTACACGTATGATACTAATTCTTATTATAGTTGGAATAATCACATTAATAGTTGCATTGACAGTTATCTTGGTTCTCAAATTTGTATTGATAGTTATATTTTAAGCAATAGTGACAATTACAGTGACAGCTACATTTATAGTTACATTTGTGGCGAAAGTGTAAATAGTAGTAAAAGCGAGATTTCCAGTATAAAAACTAGCACAGATGGTAGTGATTTTACTATAAGTTCTAATAATTTAAATGTAACTCAAAAATACAGGCATTTGTGGATTCAATGCGAAAATTGTTATGGATTAAATTATAAGAAATTTTTAAAATCAAAAATGAATATTTGTGAACAATGTGGATGTCATTTGAAAATGAGTAGTTTCGATAGAATCGAACTTTTGATTGATCCCGGTACTTGGGATCCTATGAACGAAGACATGGTTTCTTTGGATCCCATTGAATTTCATTCGGAGGAGGAACCTTATAAAGATCGTATTGATTCTTATCAAAAAAATACAGGGTTAACTGAGGCTGTTCAAACAGGCACAGGTCGACTAAATAGTATTCCTGTAGCAATTGGGGTGATGGATTTTCAGTTTATGGGGGGTAGTATGGGATCTGTAGTGGGCGAAAAAATCACACGTTTGGCCGAGTATGCTACCAATCAATTTTTACCTCTTATTCTAGTGTGTGCTTCCGGAGGAGCACGCATGCAAGAAGGAAGTTTGAGCTTGATGCAAATGGCTAAAATCTCTTCCGCTTTATATGATTATCAATCAAATAAAAAGTTATTTTATGTATCAATCCTTACATCTCCTACCACAGGTGGGGTGACCGCTAGTTTTGGTATGTTAGGAGATATCATTATTGCCGAACCCAATGCTTACATTGCATTTGCGGGTAAAAGAGTAATTGAACAAACATTGAATAAGACAGTACCTGAGGATTCACAAGTGGCTGAATATTTATTCCATAAGGGCTTATTCGATCCAATCGTACCACGTAATCCTTTAAAGGGTGTTCTGAGTGAGTTATTTCGGCTACATGCTTTCTTTCCTTTGAATCAAAATTAGATCAAGTTCAAGTAGAGCCTTAGAGTCTTAATTTATAAATTAAATAAAACTTAATAAATTTTTTTATGTGTGGGGATCAAGTAGTTATTTAATTTATAGGAATCCAAGAATTTTTTTTTTTTATTTGGTAACATAAGATTTAATTGTAGAACGAATCATCTGGATCATTTTTTATCGATATTCCTGGTTACTAATACTGACCAGGAAATCTCTATTAAACAAAATAAAAGAGGGAATTCTTTCTCTTTCTTCCGTGAAATTAGTTAACAAGGTCTTGCATCTTTCTATATCTCCCGAAAATCATACCCCACTAAGAATCCTTTTTGGGGGGTCAATTATTATAACGAATTCTCTATAAATTTGTAAGAAACCCTTTCTTTAGTAAATTTTATTAAATTTATAAGATAAGAACAAGATAATAACTAATAAGATGAATAATATAAAGGGTGGATTATCATACATATATTTCATGTAGAAACATGTAGAAAGATGAATAGGTCCATTTATTTACATATTTATTGTATTTTATTAATTAATATATATTTATTAAAACATATACTTATATACTCACTATTAAGTATATATATACTCACTTAGGTATACTTAGTATAATATAATAATTATATATGAATTATAAGATATCTTTATAACAATATAAGGATAAGGTTAAAATATTAATATAAAACGATAACAATAAATAACAGGTACAAATATTAAATCGAGGTACCCATTCTATGATAACTCTCAACAGCTTTCCCTCAATTTTTGTGCCTTTAGTGGGCTTAGTATTTCCGGCACTTGCAATGGCTTCTTTATTTCTTTATGTTCAAAAAAACAAAATTTTTTAGATACGCTAAGGACAAATCTTATCTATTTTTTTTCAAGACTTACTTGGATCATAACACGGCTATATATTTAGTAGAATATGGTATAACATGTGACTTCCTTTGGGCATAAGCTTTTATGTATGTGTAAATATTATATATGGGTAAATGAATTATAACTATTTTCAAATAGATCGGAATCGGGGGGAATTTATGAAATGGAAATCTATATGTATTAAGAAATCATATGGTAAATCATATGAAAGGGATGTTATTATTTTAGTTTGGATCTAAGAAATTCAATGAATTACCCCTCAAGGTTCACATCATAATAGTGCTGGTTGATGAGAGTTACTTCGGCAACAAAAAAAAAAGTAAAAAAAAAAAAAATTATTTTTGTTATTCTACCAATTCCAATAAAATGCAACTAGGTCTAGGTATAGTATGAGTTGGCGATCAGAACGTATATGGATAGAACTTATCGCGGGGTCTCGAAAAACAAGTAATTTCTGCTGGGCCTTTATTCTTTTTTTAGGTTCATTAGGGTTTTTATTGGTTGGAACGTCCAGTTATTTTGGTAGGAATTTTATATCTTTATTTCCTTCTCAGCAAATAATTTTTTTTCCACAAGGGATCGTGATGTCTTTTTATGGGATCGCAGGTCTTTTTATTAGTTCCTATTTGTGGTGCACAATTTCGTGGAATGTGGGTAGTGGTTATGATCGATTCGATATAAAAGAGGGCGTAGTGTGTATTTTTCGTTGGGGATTCCCTGGAAAAAATCGTCGCATATTCCTCCGATTCCTTATGAAAGACATTCAGTCCATCAGAATCGAAATTAAAGAGGGTATTTATGCCCGTCGTGTCCTTTATATGGAAATCAAAGGACAGGGGGCCATTCCCTTGACTCGTACTGATGAGAATTTGACTCCACGAGAAATTGAGCAAAAAGCTGCTGAATTGGCCTATTTCTTGCGTGTACCAATTGAAGTATTTTGAAAAAGAAAAAGGAACTGAAGAATGAATACTTTTCAAGAGAGAAAAAGTTAAGAATCCTCTTTTTTTTTTTTTGAAATATTTAAAATTTTGATAAAACGGGAGTTCTTTCGTCTTGAAATCTGACTACTATTAATTTGAAGTGGGTTTTTTCTTATTCTATTTCTGTATTCTTTTTAAATTCAAGGACTAAACACTATACTGAATCATAAAAAAAAACCGGAAATAGATTCATGGGCTCGATGACTTGTAATAGAACTTATGCTTGATAGAAATATCAGCATCGTATAGAGTCGACGAATGGGGTGTGTTCATTAAAAATAAAAAAATTCACAGACGAAAAAATGGTAAAAAAGAAAGTATTAATTTCCCTTCTATATCTTGGATCTATAGTATTTTTGCCTTGGTGTATCTCTTTCTCATTTAATAAAAGTATGGAATCTTGGGTTACTAATTGGTGGAATACTAGTAAATCCGAAATTTTTTTAAATGATATTCAAGAAAAGAGTATTCTAAAAAAATTCATAGACTTAGAGGAACTCCTTCGTTTGGACGAAATGATAAAGGAATACCCGGAAACACATTTACAAAAGCCTCACATCGAAATCTACAAAGAAACGATCCAATTGATCAAGATGCACAACGAGGATCGCATCCATACAATTTTACACTTCTCGACAAATATAATCTGTTTCGTTATTCTAAGTGGTTATTCTATTCTAGGTAATGAAGAACTCGTTATTCTTAACTCTTGGGTTCAAGAATTCCTATATAACTTAAGCGACACAATAAAAGCCTTTTCTATTCTTTTATTAACTGATTTATGTATAGGATTCCATTCGCCCCACGGTTGGGAATTAATGATTGGCTCTGTCTACAAAGATTTTGGATT